TTAATCTAAATTGGAAAAAATAAAATTAATTACAATTAAATAAAAAAAGAAATAAATTGAAAATAATTGACCAAACTCAATATAAGGAGTAGCGGCAGGAGCTCCACCAACTCAACCTAATCCAATACAAGAACCAACTCAAACTCAAAAAAATAAAGAATGAAAAGGTCTAAATAACATAGCGCGACTACTGTAACCATAAACTATAGGTAATAAAGCAAAACATACAAAGACAAGTAAAATTGCTAAAATACCTAATAATTTATTTGGAATACTTCTCAAAATAGCATATACTACCAAAAAGTATCATTCAGGTACAATATGAACAGGAGTTTTTATGGAGTTAGCAGGAATACAATTATCAGGATGATTCAAAAAATCAGGCTCAAAACAGACAAAATAAAAGTAAAAAATAAAAATCAAAAAAACACCAGCTAAATCCTTAATAGTAAAATAAGGATGTAAAGTTACTTTATCAGCATCAATACTAATTCCAATAGGATTATTACTACCGTATTGATGTAAAGCAAGAATATGAACGACAACTAAACCTAATAAAACAAATGGCATCAAATAATGAAGACTGAAAAAACGATGTAAAGTAGGATCATCAACATTAAAACCACCCCAAACTCAGGTAACTAAATCATTACCTAATAAAGGAATAGCTGTTACTATACTAGTAATAACAGTAGCACCTCAAAAACTTATTTGACCTCAAGGTAAAACATAACCAATAAAGGCTGTTAAAATTATTAAAAATAAAATGATAATACCAATAAATCAAACAAATTCTCTAGGATAAGTAAAACTAGAGTAAAAAAAAGCTCTAAATATATGAGCATAAACAACAATAAAAAAGAAAGAAGCACCATTAACATGCATAAATCTAATAAATCAACCATTATTTACATCTCTCATAAGAAATTCAACACTAGCGAAAGCTGCATCAGCAGAAGGAATATAAAACATAGCTAAAAAAATACCAGTTAAAATTTGAATAAAAAGAAAAACACCAGCTAAAGAACCAAAATTTCAAAAGTAATTAATAATTACAGGACTTTGATAAAACACAAAATGTTCATTTAATGCTTTAAACATAGGTTGATTATATAAAGATAACATTATAAAATAAACAGAGAATTAAGGAATTGCACCTTAGTTTTTAACTTTGAAAGTTAATGTCTTAACTACTAGACGAATCCTCTAAAAATTTATCAATCTAAAACATTATTATTTCATTCATAAAAAAAACCTCAAAATAATAAGATAACAAAACATAAAACTGCAATAATGGAAGTGAAACCAAAATTTAAATAAGTTAATACTCAGGGAAAAAATAAGACTAATTCTAAATCAAACAATAAAAATAAAATAGAAACCCTATAAAATATGACATTAAATTCCCCCGATAAATTAAAAAAAAAGGGATCAAATCCACATTCGTATATTGAAAGTATTTCAGTATAAAAATTACTTTTAACATTTAAAACTGATTTAACAAATATTGATAAAAATTGTAAAATAACTAAAATAACTAAGGCGATTAAAATATAAACTAAAAAACCAGTATAATTTATAGTAAAAGAAGATAACGAAGTAAACATTAAAAATACAAAATTGAAAAATTTCAAAAAAAATTTCAAGGTTAAAGTAAGATTTGAACTTACATCATTGAATTTGCAATTCAATATAATAACCAACTATACTATTCAACCAAAAAATTAACTATACAACACAAAATCTGACTTATAATTTTTATTCAATTGAATGTTAATAATTTCTTTAAAATTTTTATTAACACTTTTAGTTTGAGTTATTGAAATAGCCCCAATCATTGAAATAGTTAGTAAAAAAGCAGCAAATAAAAAATATCAAACATTGTCTAAATATATTATTAAAGCTAAAAGTTGAAATAAATTTGTACGAGACTGAAAAATTAACTCAAAAGAAGTACTTAATATATCAAAACTAGAAAAAAAAAAAACTAACAAAACAGTTCATAAAAAATAATTAAAAAAAAAAATACTAAAATTGTTTTCAAAAAAGACAATTCTAAGGGGTATCATCATAATTACAAATAAAAATAATACAACAACAGCACCAACATAAACTAAAATAAGTATTACACCTAAAAAAGGAAAATTTGCAAGAAGATAAATAAGACCAGCTAAAATAAAAGAACCTACTATATATAAAGCAACTAAAATAGCATTTTTAGTTAAAATAGTTTTACTTAATAAATTAAAAAAAAAAGTTAAAGAAAATAATATTATTAACTCAGTAAACATTTCCATAAATAAAGAAAAAAGTTAAATTAGCTACGAACTAAAATATAAGAATTATATTATTCACAAATTGAATTTTAACTTGAAAAAATGACGTATCTTAATATGAAATAAAAAGTTATTTGTTAAACAACTTTAATAGCTGATTATTCTAATAAACTAATTAGACAATTCTAGCAAGGATTAATTAAAGTAAATATAAATTTAATATAACATACACATTTTAGTATATTATTAAAAAAAATTAAAATTACACAAAAGGTTATAAATCGTTTGGATACCCTAACTAATTCTAATCTTTCTTTTTTTTTTACTCTCTTTCCTTATAAAAAAGAGAATAAATTAACATTAACTAGCAAATATTAACTAAGAGCAAACTGAAGATTTGTTATAAGTTACACAGTTTGCTTTAAATATTTTTTAAAAAACTAAAATTACACAAGAGATTATAAGTCGTTTGGATACCCTAATTAATTCTAATCTTTCTTTTTTCTTACTCTCTTTCCCTATAGGAAAGAGAATAAGTTAACATTAACTAGTTAATATTAGTATGCAGGTAATGCAAAAAAAAGGAAAAACAAAAAGTAAGCCCCCCCTTTCCCCCCCAAAACAAGTGTAATTACTATATAAATAAACAAAAAATGAGTATTTTTTGTTTAAATTTTAATAAATAATTTATTGTCTATAAGTGAAAAAGCACTTTCTCTACTGTTTTTGTATGCAGTATAATGCAAAAACAAGTGTAAAACTGTAAAAGAAGCCCCCAGAACAAATATAAAAACCAAAAAAAGATTGAATTTGATAAATGTAGAGAAAGTGATATAGTTTTCGTAGAACTATATGAAACTAGTAGGTACCATACAAAGTATTTACCTTTTATTTTATGTAATACTCCATTATATTATTTTTTTTCAAAAAACGCAATGATTTTATATACAATAATAAATTATGGTTTAAGTTGAAAAATAATTTTAAATGATTCTCCAAAAAAACAGTATAAATCAATTAAAAACATTAAATGAAAAAAAGTCAAATTACGTTAAAATCGGTTAGCTTGAAAAAAAATGAATTTAATTTTTAAAAATTAACTTTTATGAAACTCTATTAAAAAAATAGTACTTTAAGATTTTTTTGTTTTTAAAAACTTTCCAATACATTTTAACAAACCCCCTCAAATCGTTTGAATTTTGGGGGTTCTCGAGCTTTTTTTATTTTAACAAACTTTCGGATACATTTTAACAAACCCTCTCAAATCGTTTGAATTTTGAGGGTTCTCGAGCTTTTTTTGATATGAAAACAAATGTGCTACATGAAATGTTAAAAAAATGACTCTTTTTATATACAATAACAAATTATGGTTTAAGTTCAAAAATAATTTTAAACGAGTCTCCAAAAAAACTGTCTAAATGAATTAAAAAAATTAAATGAAAAAAAGTCAAATTTCGTTAAAATCGGTTAACTTGAAAAAAAATGAATTTAATTTTTTAAAATTAACTTTTATGAAACTCTATTAAAAAAATAGTACTTTAAGATTTTTTCGTTTTTAAAAACTTTCCAATACATTTTAAAACCCCCTCAAATCGTTTGAATTTTGGGGGTTTTCGAGCTTTTTTTATTTTAACAAACTTTCGGACACATTTTAACAAACCCCCTCACAAACGTTAAATTTTAGGGGTTCTCGAGCTTTTTTTGATATGAAAACAAATGTGTCACATAAAATGTTAAAAAAAATAACTTCTTTTTATATACAATAAAAAATTATTGAATAAGTTGAAAAATGTAGATTAACTTTTTTAAAAAACCGTTGTCTAATAAGATTAAAAACATTAAATGAAAAAAAATCAAATTACGTTAAAATGGGTTAACTTGATAAACATAAAGTTAAATATTTTTGTTTTTTGTCTTTTTCAAATTATAGAAAAAAATAGTAAACAAAACCAGATAAAATCTAGATAAAAAAATATCTGCATTTTATTATATTTATATCAAATAACACACCTATTAAATAAATAAAAAAGAAGGCCCAACAACAGAAAAAGAAAGAGAACCAACAAAAACTAATAATTTATTTTTAAAAATATTATTATACCAATGGAGTAACAAAATTCTTTTTAACAAGTATTTAAATAGTTTTTATAAGTTTCTAGATAATAAAAAATAATATAAAAAAATGAGTTAAGTTGGAATCGAACCAACAATGAAAAAATTCGATAGATTTACAATCTACTGTTTAGCCACTAAACATTTAACTCAAAAAAGTTAAACTGAACTAACTAAAATTATAAAAAATAAAAACATAAAAAAAACGAATTAATAAAAATTCTTTTCAACTAAATTTTATTAATTGATTATAACGATAACAAGAAAGAGCTGGGCAAAATTGAATTATTAAAAAGATAAAAAAAATTTAAATTAAAATAATATTTAATGATACAAAAAAATACTTTAAATATAATAAAAACTATTAAAACTATATTAATATATTTACGACAAAAAAAGTTAAATTAACTATTAATTAAAATAGAGAAATTAATCAGTTATAAATTTTTTGATAACAAAAAATAATATATAAAAAAAAAAAATATTTCAGTGTCAGAAAAAGTACAGAAATCAATATTAAATTTAGTAAGATACTCATTTATATTCGAAGTTGTTTTTAATAATTCCATATTTACAGCTGTTGGCTTAAATAAAAAACTTAAAATTTCTAAATTATATTGATTTCTAAAAGAATTATAATCGATACAATTTAGATCCCCTACTAAATCAAAAAAATTTCAAATAGAACTATTATATAATGATTTTAAAGAAAAAAAGTAAGCAGCAGTACATAAAAAAAATATAAAAAATAATGAAAGATAATCTATTTTTTCAAAAGCTGCTAGTAAATAATCTATTTCTTCTTTTACTCAAGTATAAGCTAAATTCTCAAAAGTGCTAGTACGTCTTAAACAAACAACAGAATACCTATTTTCAAAAAAAATCATAGGATTTGAAGAATATAACAAAAAATTAGTTAGTATTGATTCTAAATAAAATTCTAGCAAGAAAATCAGATTCTTATAAGCAAAAAAACTAAAAAAAAAAATTAAAGTTAAAAACAAAACTAAAAAAATAGTAATAAAAAAATAATAAAAAAAAAAAATGTAACCTATAATAGATAAAATTACAAGTACTGAAATTAAAAAATTATTTAAAAAAATATAATTTAAATTAAAAGAGTAAAACATTAAAGACAAAAAATTTATTTTAAACTATTGAATTTTAAAATAAAAAAATGTTATATGTGAAAAAATTTATAAATTAAATACTGTTAAATTGCAAAAAAATAAATGTAATTTTAAAAAATCAACTTTTATGAAACCCTATCAAAAAAATAGTAATTTAAGATTTTTTTTGTTTTAAAAAACTTTTAAGTACATTTTAGAAAACCTTTTTAAAGCGTTTGAATTTTTGAGGTTCTCAAGCTTTTTTTGTTTTGACAAACTTTCAGATACATTTTAACAAACCCCCTTAAATCGTTTGAATTTTTGGGGTTTTCGAGCTTTTTTTGATATGAAAATTTTAAATATGTCACATGAAATGTTAAAAAGATGCCTCTTTTTATATGCAATAACAAATTATAGTTTAAGTTTAAAAATAATTGTAAATGATTCTTTAAAAAAACTGTCTAAATAATTTAAAAACATTAAATGAAAAAAAGTCAAATTACGTTAAAATCAGTTAACTTGGAAAAAATAAAGCAAAATAATCTTTTTTGAAACTTTTCTAAATTACAACTAAAAATATAAATTAAAAAACAATTTTTTTTTCATCAAAAAAATGAGATCTTTTTATATACAATAAAAAATTATGGTTTAAGTTTAAAAATAATTGTAAATGATTCTCCAAAAAAACTGTCGAAATAAATTAAAAACATTAAATGAAAAAAAGTCAAATTACGTTAAAATCGGTTAACTTGGAAAAAATAAAACAAAATAATCTTTAAAAAAACTCTTTTAAATTACAACTAAAAATATGAATTAAAATTAAGTTTTATTATTAAAAAATAATTTTAAAAACAATTTTTTTTCATCAAAAAAATGAAATCTTTTTATATACAATAAAAAATTATGGTTTAAGTTTAAAAATAATTGTAAATAATTCTCCAAAAAAACTGTCGAAATAGATTAAAAACATTAAATGAAAAAAAGTCAAATTACGTTAAAATCGGTTAACTTAGAAAAAAATTAAATAGAATTCATTTGAATAATTTTTCAAAAATGTAGTTTAAATTAAATAAAAGTTAATAAGTTACCAGGCTTTCTATAACATTTTAAAAAGTTAAACAATAAAAATTAATTCGCATGAAAATCCTATTTTATTAGCTTTCTTTTTTTTTTACTCTCTTTCGCTATAAGAAAGAGAATAAGTTAACATTAACTAGCGAATATTAACTAAAACCAAGTGATGTTTTATTATAAGTTACTCAGTTTATTTAATTTATTTTTTTTTAAAAAAATTAAAATTACACAATAGATTATAAGTCGTTTGGATACCCTAACTAATTCTAATCTTTCTTTTTTCTTACTCTCTTTCCCTATAGGAAAGAGAATAAGTTAACATTAACTAGTTAATATTAGTATGCAGGTAATGCAAAAAAAAGGAAAAACAAAAAGTAAGCCCCCCCCTTTCCCCCCCAAAAACAAGTGTAACTACTATGTAAATAAGCAAAAAATTAATTTTTTTTGTTTAAATTTAAATAAATAATTTATTGTTTATAAGTGAAAAAGCACTTTCTTTACTGTTTTTGTATGCAGTATAATGCAAAAACAAGTATAAAACTGTAAAAGAAGCCCCCAGAACAAATATAAAAACCAAAAAAAAATTGAAATTTGATAAATGTAAAGAAAGTGATATAGTTTTCGTAGAACTATATGAAACTAATAGGTATGATACAAAGTATGTACCTTTTATTTTGTTTAATAATCTATTATATTATTTTTTTTTTTTCAAAAAACGTAACAATTTTATATACAATAAAAAATTATGGTTTAAGTTCAAAAATAATTTTAAATGATTCTCCAAAAAAACTGTCGAAATAAATTAAAAACATTAAATGAAAAAAAGTCAAATTACGTTAAAATCGGTTAACTTGAAAAAAAATTAAATAGAATTCATTTGAATAATTTTAAAAAAATGTAGTTTAAATTAAATAAAAGTTAATAAATTACCAGGCTTTCTATAACATTTTAAAAAATTAAACAATAAAAATTAATTCGCATGAAAATCCTATTTTATTAGCTTTCTTTTTTTTTACTCTCTTTCGCTATAAAAAAGAGAATAAGTTAACATTAACTAGCGAATATTAACTAAAACTAAGTGGATGATTTATTATAAGTTATTCAGTTTATTTAATTTTATTTTAAAAAAAAAAATTAAAATTACACAATAGATTAGAAGTCGTTTGGATACCCTAACTAATTCTAATCTTTCTTCTTTCTTACTCTCTTTCCCTATAGGAAAGAGAATAAGTTAACATTAACTAGTTAATATTAGTATGCAGGTAATGCAAAAAAAAGGAAAAACAAAAAGTAAGCCCCCCCCTTTCCCCCCCCAAACAAGTTTAACTACTATGTAAATAAGCAAAAAATTAATTTTTTTTGTTTAAATTTAAATAAGTAATTTATTGTTTATAAGTGAAAAAGCACTTTCTTTACTGTTTTTGTATGCAGTATAATGCAAAAACAAGTATAAAACTGTAAAAGAAGCCCCCAGAACAAATATAAAAACCAAAAAAAAATTGAAATTTGATAAATGTAAAGAAAGTGATATAGTTTTCGTAGAACTATATGAAACTAATAGGTATGATACAAAGTATTTACCTTTTATTTTGTTTAATAATCTATTATATTATTTTTTTTTTTCAAAAAACGTAACAATTTTATATACAATAAAAAATTATGGTTTAAGTTCAAAAATAATTTTAAATGATTCTCCAAAAAAACTGTCGAAATAAATTAAAAACATTAAATGAAAAAAAGTCAAATTACGTTAAAATCGGTTAACTTGAAAAAAAATTAAATAGAATTCATTTGAATAATTTTAAAAAAATGTAGTTTAAATTAAATAAAAGTTAATAAATTACCAGGCTTTCTATAACATTTTAAAAAATTAAACAATAAAAATTAATTCGCATGAAAATCCTATTTTATTAGCTTTCTTTTTTTTTACTCTCTTTCGCTATAAGAAAGAGAATAAGTTAACATTAACTAGCGAATATTAACTAAAACCAAGTGGATGATTTGTTATAAGTTACTCAGTTTATTTAATTTTTTTTTTAAAAAAAAATTAAAATTACACAATAGATTATAAGTCGTTTGGATACCCTAACTAATTCTAATCTTTCTTCTTTCTTACTCTTTTTCCCTATAGGAAAGAGAATAAGTTAACATTAACTAGTTAATATTAGTATGCAGGTAATGCAAAAAAAAGGAAAAACAAGAAGTAAGCCCCCTCTTTCCCCCCCAAACAAGTGTAACTACTACGTAAATAAGCAAAAAATTAATTTTTTTTGTTTATTTACATAAGTAATTTATTGTTTATAAGTGAAAAAGCACTTTCTTTACTGTTTTTGTATGCAGTATAATGCAAAAACAAGTATAAAACTGTAAAAGAAGCCCCCAGAACAAATATAAAAACCAAAAAAAAATTGAAATTTGATAAATGTAAAGAAAGTGATATAGTTTTCGTAGAACTATATGAAACTAATAGGTATGATACAAAGTATTTACCTTTTATTTTGTTTAATAATCTATTATATTATTTTTTTTTTTCAAAAAACGTAACAATTTTATATACAATAAAAAATTATGGTTTAAGTTCAAAAATAATTTTAAATGATTCTCCAAAAAAACTGTCGAAATAAATTAAAAACATTAAATGAAAAAAAGTCAAATTACGTTAAAATCGGTTAACTTGAAAAAAAATTAAATAGAATTCATTTGAATAATTTTAAAAAAATGTAGTTTAAATTAAATAAAAGTTAATAAATTACCAGGCTTTCTATAACATTTTAAAAAATTAAACAATAAAAATTAATTCGCATGAAAATCCTATTTTATTAGCTTTCTTTTTTTTTACTCTCTTTCGCTATAAGAAAGAGAATAAGTTAACATTAACTAGCGAATATTAACTAAAACCAAGTGGATGATTTGTTATAAGTTACTCAGTTTATTTAATTTTTTTTTTAAAAAAAAATTAAAATTACACAATAGATTATAAGTCGTTTGGATACCCTAACTAATTCTAATCTTTCTTCTTTCTTACTCTTTTTCCCTATAGGAAAGAGAATAAGTTAACATTAACTAGTTAATATTAGTATGCAGGTAATGCAAAAAAAAGGAAAAACAAGAAGTAAGCCCCCTCTTTCCCCCCCAAACAAGTGTAACTACTACGTAAATAAGCAAAAAATTAATTTTTTTTGTTTATTTACATAAGTAATTTATTGTTTATAAGTGAAAAAGCACTTTCTTTACTGTTTTTGTATGCAGTATAATGCAAAAACAAGTATAAAACTGTAAAAGAAGCCCCCAGAACAAATATAAAAACCAAAAAAAAATTGAAATTTGATAAATGTAAAGAAAGTGATATAGTTTTCGTAGAACTATATGAAACTAATAGGTATGATACAAAGTATTTACCTTTTATTTTGTTTAATAATCTATTATATTATTTTTTTTTTTCAAAAAACGTAACAATTTTATATACAATAAAAAATTATGGTTTAAGTTCAAAAATAATTTTAAATGATTCTCCAAAAAAACTGTCGAAATAAATTAAAAACATTAAATGAAAAAAAGTCAAATTACGTTAAAATCGGTTAACTTGAAAAAAAATTAAATAGAATTCATTTGAATAATTTTAAAAAAATGTAGTTTAAATTAAATAAAAGTTAATAAGTTACCAGGCTTTCGATAACATTTTAAAAAATTAAACAATAAAAATTAATTCGCATGAAAATCCTATTTTATTAGCTTTCTTTTTTTTTACTCTCTTTCGCTATAAGAAAGAGAATAAGTTAACATTAACTAGCGAATATTAACTAAAACCAAGTGGATGATTTATTATAAGTTACTCAGTTTATTTAATTTTTTTTTTTTAAAAAAATTAAAATTACACAATAGATTATAAGTCGTTTGAATACCCTAACTAATTCTAATCTTTCTTCTTTTTTACTCTCTTTCTCTATAGGAAAGAGAATAAGTTAACATTAACTAGTTAATATTAGTATGCAGGTAATGCAAAAAAAAGGAAAAACAAAAAGTAAGCCTCCCCCTTTCCCCCCCCCAAACAATAAATTACTTATGTAAATAAGCAAAAAATTAATTTTTTTTGTTTATTTACATAAGTAATTTATTGTTTATAAGTGAAAAAGCACTTTCTTTACTGTTTTTGTATGCAGTATAATGCAAAAACAAGTATGAAACTGTAAAAGAAGCCCCCAGAACAAATATAAAAACCAAAAAAAAATTGAAATTTGATAAATGTAAAGAAAGTGATATAGTTTTCGTAGAACTATATGAAACTAATAGGTATGATACAAAGTATTTACCTTTTATTTTGTTTAATAATCTATTATATTATTTTTTTTTTTCAAAAAACGTAACAATTTTATATACAATAAAAAATTATGGTTTAAATTCAAAAATAATTTTAAATGATTCTTCAAAAAAACTGTCGAAATAAATTAAAAACATTAAATGAAAAAAAGTCAAATTACGTTAAAATCGGTTAATTTGGAAAAAATAAAACAAAATAATCTTTTTTGAAACTTTTTTAAATTACAACTAAAAATATGAATTAAAATTAGTTTTTATTATTAAAAAATAATTTAAAAAACAATTTTTTTTTCATCAAAAAAATAAGATCTTTTTATATACAATAAAAAATTACGGTTTAAGTTAAAAAATAATTTAAAATGATTCTCCAAAAAAACTGTCGAAATAAATTAAAAACATTAAATGAGAAAAAGTCAAATTACGTTAAAATCGGTTAACTTGGAAAAAATAAAGTAACATAATTTTTCGAACCCCCCCTAAATTGTGGCTAAAAATAGCAATGCGGAGTGTTTTTAATTTTTATAGAATTTGGTACACATTTTAACAAACCCCCCTAAAAATGAGCTAAAAATAGCAATTTGAGATGGTTTTGAATATTCAAAAACAATTTTGAAAACAGTTTTTATTTTTCTTTTTTAAAAAATGACTTTTTTTATATACAATAAAAAATTCTAGAATAAATTAAAAACTATTTTAAAACTCTTTTTTAAAATAACTGTCCAATGAAACTAAAAGTATTTTTCGAAAAAAAGTCAAATTACGTTAAAATGGATTAACTTAAAAAAACAATGAATTAATTATAATTATAAAATTGAATTTAATTAATTTATTTGTAATTATAAAAAATAAATAAAAATGTAAACAATAATCACCATATTTACCAATATTAAATAACATAAAAATTATTATATTAAACAAAAATGGTATAAGAATTAACTTTATATATAAAAAAGTCTATCTAAAAATTTTTAGTAAATTTTATTCATTTTTATATAAACATAACTAAAGGTAATACTAAAAAATGAGTTAAGTTGGAATCGAACCAACAATGAAAAATTCGATAGATTTACAATCTATTGTTTAGCCACTAAACATTTAACTCAAATAAATTAAACTAAACTAAGTAAAATCATCGATAATATAAACATACAAGAAAAACTAATTAATAAAAGCTCTTTTCAACCAAGTTTCATTAATTGATCATAACGATAACGGGGAAGAGCTGCACGAACTTGAATTATCAAAAATATAAAAAAAATTGGAATTAAAATAGTATTTAATGATCCAAAAAATAATTTAGCCATAATAAAAGATATTAAAACTATATGAGTATACTCACCAAGAAAAAAAAAAGTAAAATTTATAGCACCATAATCAACATTATATCCTGCAACTAATTCAGCTTCAGCTTCAGGTAAATCAAATGGAGCACGATTTATTTCAGCTAAAGAAATAATAAAACTTATTAATATAAAAGGAAGTAATGGGAAAACTAACAAAATATTTTCTTGAAATGATACTACTTTTATAATAGATAAACCACCAACACATAAAATAATAGAGAATATGCAAATGTTTAAAGATAATTCATAACTAATTATCTGAGCTGCACTACGAAGACCACCTAAAAAAGCTCAACGAGATGAACTTGATAAACCAGCTAATAAAATTCCATAAACACCAATTGAATTTAAAGCTAAAATAAAAAACAAACTAATATCTGAATCTTGAAGTAAAAAACCTAAAGGAATAAAAACTCATGATAATAAAGATATAAAAAAACTAATAAAAGGAGAAGCATAATAAATTGATTTTTCAATCCCAAATACACTTAGATTTGTTTTTAAAATCAATTTAAGACCATCTGCAATTGATTGCAATGCTCCTCAAAAACCGACAAAAACAGGACCACGACGTCTTTGAATATAAGCTATAACTTTTCTTTCTATCAAAACTAAAAAAGCAACTGATAATAATACACTAACTAATAAAATTAATCCTTTTAAAAAAATAAACATTCTAATGAAAAAAATACATTTCATTTTTTAAAAAAAATGTATTAAATTTATAGTATATGTTTTCATACCTATATAACAGGTTAAAAATGGAAAGAATTCAAAAATAACTTTTTTTATTCTTATAAACGTAGCTACAAAATTAACTAGAGGTTTAACATGTTAGGTCCTTTCGTACTAAAACAATATTTCCACTTTTAACAAAAAAAAATAATAAATCGTTTAATTAAAATATAAAAATAATAAAGAAAAGTTACTAGGAAACAAAAATAACAAAAAATTCAATAAAAAAAGAAAATATATAAATACATTTGCTTTAACAGAATAATTGTTTAACAAAATTACATTTGTAGAATAAGGTTTTATAGACAAACCATATATTAAAATAGTTAAATAATAATAAAAAGCAAAACTAGTAAAGAAAAGAATAATTAAAATATATAGGAATGAGCTTGAATTTACTATTAAACTATAATAAAATATCAATTTTCCAAAAAAACCTGATATAATAGGTAATCCTATTATAATCATAATAATTCCTAACAATACTAAAGCTGAAAAAAGATTATCATTAAACAAAAACATTAAATCACTCAATTTAGTAAAACCAAACTTAACATATGAAACTAAAAAATATGAACTAAAAATATAAATTATTACATATAATTTTAAAATAAATAAATTTTCTAAAGTTAAACTATTCAAAATTAAAATAAAAACACCAAAATAAAATATACCAGTTCAAGCTAAAAATTTTTTAATAGTTAATTGATTTAAAGATAAAAAAAAACCAGTAATAATACTTAAAATACCAAAATAAAATAAAGCATTGTTAATAGAAGACTGTAAACTAATTAAGTAAGAAAAAAAAATAATATAAAATAGTTTTAAAGGACCAATTAATAAAATAATTAATATAAAATTAGAATTTTCATAAACATCAGGTAATCAAAAATGAAAAGGTGGTAAAGCAATTTTAAATAATAAAGAACTAACTAATAAAATTATTCCTACTATCAAATAAAAATCTTCATTTATATCTAAAAAATAAATATCTACGAAATTTATAGTACCGGTTGCTATATAAGCTAATACAAAACCAGTTATAAGAAATAGTGAAAATAAAGCATTTAATATAGCTCATTTAGCACTTGATTCTACACCTACTAAACTAAAAGTATCTGCTTGAACAAGTATCAAAAAAATCATAGCTTGAAGTTCTAAAATCATAAATAATCCTAAAAAATTAAATAAAAAGCCGGATAATAAAATATTCAAACCAATTAATACAAAAGTTAAAGTAAGTCATCATTCTCAATAATTAAAATTTGTATTAACATTTAATCCCATTAGGATCAAAAAAAATCATCATAAAGAATTAACAGTCAAAAAATCAAAACTACCAACGGAAAAATAAATATAAGCAAAATACAAAATAGATAAAAGAAATGGAAAGTTAATATAAAAAAATCTTTTATTTAAAAAAGCTAAAGGCAAAAAAAAATTAATTAATAACAAATTAATAAGAATATTTTCAATAAACATATTGATTAAAAGATAATTTTATATGTAATAAAAACCATATTCTAAAAAAGAAGATAATTCAAATGCAAACAATCCCGAAAAAATACTTAAAATATTTAATAACAAAAAAATAACAAATTCTTTTAAACTAATATCATAAAAAAAAGTTAAATAATTTATTTGATAATGTAAAAAAACAACACGAGTTATCAATAAAAAGTTTCAAGCGAGATTAGCAAAAGTAGCAAAAACAAGTAATATTCCACAAAAAGGATTCATAAATAAAAGAGAAATGAAAATGGTTATTTCTCCAACAAAACTACCTGTACCGGGAAAAGCAACATTTCCTAAAACAGCCAAAAATCAATTAACAGAAAAAAGTGGACTTATCAAAGCTAAAGAACCAAAATAATAAATATTTCGAGTTCCGAAACGATCATATAAACTACCAACTAAAAAAAATAAAAGAGGACTAACCAAACCGTGAAAAATTATAATTATAACAGAACCAAATTCGCTAAAATTAAAAACTTCAGATAATCCAATAACAACTGTTCCTATATGAGCAATAGACCCATAAGCAATAGCTTTTTTTATATCTAATTGTCTTATACTAATCAAAGCAGCAAAAACCATATTTAAAAATCCATAAGCAAATAAAATAGATCCTATAAAAACTTCAACATTGCTAAATAAAAAAACAAGACATCTAATTAATCCATAAGTACCTAATTTTAAAACAACACCGGCTAATAAAACTGAACCAACAGTAGGAGCTTCACCATGAGCTTCAGGCAATCATAAATGTAAAGGAATTAAAGGAACTTTAACCATTAAACCTAAAAATAAAAAAATTCAAATAAAAGATTGTCTACTTTCACTTAAATACGACAAACTAAAAGATAAAAAATTAAAATTCAAAGAAGATATTTCTAAAAAAATAGAAAAAAAACCAATTAGAAAAAAACAAGAACCAAATAAAGTCAAAATAACTATAAAAAAAGCTGCAAAAATTTTATTAGAACGTGAACCAAATTCTATAACAATTCAAAATAATGGAATTAAAACAAACTCAAATCCAATAAAAAAAGTTAATAAATCTTGTGAAATAAATGTAAATAATAAAGCAATAAATATAGAAATTAATGAAAAAAGTCAAATTTTGGATTTAATAATTATATTTTTTATATTATAAATAAAACAAATGCTAAATAAAAAAGACAATAAAATCAAAAATAAAAATGAAAATTTATCTATTCCAATAGAATAATAAAAAGAATTAAAAAAATAAACTATAAAGATAGAATCATTATAATTTAAATAAGTAGAAAATAATAAGTAAATCAAATTCAATAAAAAAATGATTGATAGCGAATTATATCAATTAAATAAAGTAAATTGCTTATTAGTTTGATAAAAAATATATAAGAGTGTTGTAAATGCACAAATAAAAAATAAATTGAAAGAGTAAAACATTAAAAACAAAAATTCATTTCAAACTATTAAATTTTGAAATAAAAAAATTATTATGTGTAAATAAAATTTATAAATTAAATACTGTTAAGTTACGAAAAGAATGAAAAGCAACAGGAGTTTGTAACAAGAATTCTAAAGAATTACTAGTTCTAAAAATGTTTACCAATCAGTTATTCGAAGTAACGTTATATACTCCAAATTTAAATAAAGTAGAGTAAAAACTTAAAACAAAAAAAATTAAACTAAATACAGAAATAGTAGAACCTAAACTAGAAATTACATTTCATTCAGAAAAAGCGTCAGGATAATCAGGAATTCTTCTAGGTATTCCAGCTAAACCTAAAAAATGTTGAGGCATGAAAGTTAAATTAGCACCAACAAATAAAATTCAAAAATGCAATTGAGCATAATATTCATCATAATCTAAACCTAAAATTTTAGGAGTTCAATAATAAAAACCTGAAAATAATGCAAAAATAGCGCCTAAAGACAATACATAATGAAAATGTCCGACGACGTAATAAGTATCATGAAACAATAAATCAAGACCACCATTAGCTAATAAAACACCACTAAATCCTCCAAATATAAATAATACAAGAAAACCTAAAGCAAATAATAAAGGAGTAACTAATCTAACTACACCACCTCATAATGTGCTAATTCAACTAAAAATTTTCACAGAGGTAGGTACAGCAATAATTATAGTAGCAGAAGTAAAATAAGCACGAGTATCAATATCTATTCCAACTGTATACATATGATGACCTCAAACTAAAAAACCTAAAATACCAATACTAGCTATAGCACTAATTATACCTAATTGACCAAACATTAATTTATGACTAAAACTTATAATAACTTGACTAATAATTCCAAAAGCAGGAAGAATAAGAATATAAACTTCAGGATGACCAAAAAATCAAAATAAATGTTGATATAAAACAGGATCTCCACCACCATAAACTGAATAAAAACTTGTATTAAAATGTCTATCAGTTAATAACATGGTTAAAGAACCGGCAAGAACAGGTAAAGTTAGCAATAATAAAATAGCAGTAAGTAATACACTTCAAACAAATAAAGGTAAAGCTCTTCAAGATAAACCACGAGTTTTCATACAAAAAATAGTTACAATAAAGTTAATAGCACCTAATAAACTACTCAAACCAGAAACATGAAGACTAAAAATAGCCATATCAACGCTAGCACTTGAATGAAATTCGATTAAACTTAAAGGAGGATAAACTGTTCAACCAGTACCTGCACCTATTTCAATGTACATTGAACCAACTAATAATAATAAACTAGGGGGCAATAATCAAAAACTAATATTATTTAATCTAGGGTAAGCCATATCAATAGAACCAATTAGAACAGGAACTATTCAATTACCAAAACCACCTATTAAAGCAGGCATAAGGAGAAAAAATACTATTAATAATCCATGAGCAGTTACAATAGTGTTATAAAATTGATAATTCAAAGCTAATCATCCATACCCAGTAGCAACTAATTGTAATCTAATTAATAATGATAAAGTTACAGCTAAAACACCAGCAAAACCAGCAAATAATAAATAAAGAACACCGATATCTTTGTGATTTGTAGAAAAAAATCATCTTTTTAAATTAAACATAAATTTTTAAAAAACTCAGCTGCAGCTTCCACTACAACCACCATGTTTCGACTTCATCTCAATCATTATTTATAGAATTCAGATTAATAGAAAAATTTTAATAAATATAAAATTTAGTAATTAATATTTAAGATATAAATAAATTTCGACATGTGACGAGCAGTGTGTACAAATTTAAGCCGAATTTTCAAATAAACAATAATTGTTTTATTTTACTAATTATTCCGATTTAGTTAATATTTTTCAATACTAACCAAATTATAATTCGTTATGAATTAATGTCACAAGTCTTATCTCAAAATATAAGGGCCAGGAAAATTTGCATTATTGTACTTTAAAACATTTAATCTTAGTAATTAATATAGAAAATTTGGACAACCCCGCAACACCTTTTTAATAAATAAAAATTTTGATAAAATAAACGTGTCGTATCACATTAAACAACATGTGCCACAATTGGTCTTAAATTCCGTCAAGCTCTTTGAATTTCAATCGTGTGATCGTACTCTTCAGGTTAGTTTTAATTTTTTCAAGATATAAATAAAAGGATATTTATAAAAAACCTTTATTGACAGCTTGGACTACGAAGGTGTCTAATCTTTTTTGATCCCCAAGCTTTCATACGACAGTGTCAAAATAAGAATCAAAAAAGAATAACTTTTAGTTTTCGAATTTAGATTAAAACATTTTACTATTACCTAAATTATTAATTTTTGATATTAATTATTTTCTAGTTTTATTTTATTAAATTAAATTTCAAAATTTAAAAAAAAATAAACAAAACCACTTTTGTATAATTTAAACCTATTTAATAAAATAAATTTGCTCATTATGTTTCACCGCATCTGCTGGCACATAATTAGATTGAACTTTTATTAATCATTCATTATAAAATTAATAAAAAAATTTAAAATAAATACTTAAACTTTTTTTTATATCACTAGATCAAGCCTATACTTATTGTCTAATGTTTTACACTGCTGGATTATAAATATAAACTCAGAAAATTCTGATGTGGGTTAACACCTTAATATCTTCGAAAATTTATTCAAAATTATCCATAATATCTAAAATTGAATATTAATTCAATTTTTTTAACTCACCCGTACACACAATAATTAAATTGTGTTTGCATGTGTTATTTGTATAAAAAATTTATTTTCAAACTAGAGCCAAATTTACTGAAATCATTGGACTCGAACCAATAGTCATAGAATCAAAATCTATTGCCTTACCTTTTGGCTAGATCTCAACTTTGTTTTTAACAGGAATTGAACCTATATTTCTACTGTGAAAGAGTAACGTCCTGACCATTAGACGATAAAAACAAAAAAATGTCTAAAACAGGAATTGAACCTGCACTCCCAAAATTTTCAATCTTGTGCTTTAACCATTAAGCTACTTAGACAAAAAATTATCCTTTAACAACAATTCCCTCTAATAAATTTAAACTTGATTTAAATCTATAAACTAAAACTGTAATAGCTAAAGCAACACCAGTTTCAGACCCTACTACTACTAAAATAAACAAAAAAAATAAGATTCCGATAAAATCATCTCAAAGAAGTGAATCATGAGCGCATATAAATAATACACTAAGTAAAGTTAATTCACAGGAAGCTAATCATAGCAATATATTATCTCTATGATAATAAATATTTAAAACATGGAAGAAAAATAATAAAAAAAAAATAGATAAACTCATAAGAAAAAAATAGGTAAATAACTGGACTTGAACCAATATTTTTAATGTCACAAACTAAAGCCTTAACCAATTAGACGATATCTACCATAAAAATTAATAATTAGCTTTAGTTACACCAACTGCAAGATAAGTTATAGTAAGTATTACAAAAATATAAGATTGTAAAAAAGCTACAACTAATTCAAATAAAAAAATAACTAAAACTAAACATAAATCAACTAAACCAAAAACAAGTAAACTATAAAAATCTATTAAAACTAATAATCTATTAGTAGCTACAATTACTGTAAGTAAAAAATGACCAGCTAATATATTACTAAATAACCTCATAGATAAAGATAAAGGTTGAGAAATTCTTACAACAGTCTCAGGAAATAATACTTTAATCAAAAAAGGGGTTTTACTTCCACCTTTATTTGTAATTGTACAGGAGAGAAAATTATCTCTATAAAGAGTTAAATCAACTAAAAAAAAAAAGACAAATAAAGCTAAAAATAAAGGAACAACCAATTGAGCTGTAGGGGCTAAACTAAAAGGAAATAAACCAACTAAATTAGAAATAAAAATAGTAAAAAATAAACACAAAATAACATTAACAAATTTAATATTATTAAAAGTTTCAGCTTGAGTAAATAATAAAGAAGTTAACAAATTAAAAACAGTAGAAACTAAAAATTGAAAAAAATTTCTTACAACACTAGAACCTATAAAAAAAGAAATAGAAAACATTAAAAGTAAAACAAAAAAATTAACAAATAAGATAAAACTAACTGTAGAAAAGTTAATAATAAAAAATTGAAAAATATAATCACAAAATATTATTAAAGCAGAATTCATAAATAAAAATAAATTAAATTAAATAAACAAAATAAAAAAAAGTAAACCAGAAAAAATTGAAATATAATAAATACTAATCAAACCATGTTGCATTATTAAATTAAAATTTGTTACAACAGAAAAAACTGATTTAGGAAAATAAAAAATAAACAATGGTAAATAACCTTTATCATTAGCCAATCAATTAACTCTATATGAAAAATCAAAAATTTTATAACTAATAATTTGATAGATTGCATCAAATCCACCACGATTATAAAAAAAAAGCATTGGAATTTTTTTTAAATTAATAAAAGACAAAGACTTTTCTGAAAAAAAAAAAATAGAGTAATTTCAAGACAAAATTAAAAATACAGAAATAACAAACAAAATAATTCAGTTAACATAAACATGTTCAAATAAAAATAAATTACTTTTAATAGAAAAAAAAACCGATTTATTATAAACAATATCCATCAATTTAATTTGCTCAGTAATCATAGGACCAAAAAAAGTATTTAAAATAACTAATACACTTAAAATAATAATAACTATCAAATTAGTATCATAAATAGTTATTGAAAAAAAAGAATTTCAATTAGGAGAACCACTAAGAACTAATAAAATAGATTTAATACCGTATAAACAAGTTGTGAAAATGGCTAAAACAGATAATAAACTTCAAAAATTATTATAATAAATACCTGATATTAATAAAAGTTCTTTTGAATAAAAACCAGCTATAAAAAATATACCTAATAATGATAAATTAGATAATACAAATGCTAAAGATAAAAAAGAATTCAAAAAATTCAAAGACCCGTATTTTCTAATATCCTGCTCGTTAAATATAGTGTGAATAAAAGCACCAGCCAATAAAAACATTAAACATTTAAAAACACCATGAATAACAAAATGAAGATAAGAAAAATCAAGTGATATTAAACCAATAGCATAAAACATTAAACCAATTTGACTACAAGTAGAATAAGCAATAATTCTTTTAGTATCAAATTGATTAAAACCAATCAATCCAGCTAAAAAAGATGTTAAAATACCAATAACTATAATAAAATTAGAACTATCAAAATCTAATAATGATAAAAAAGATAATTTAATAAGTAAATAAACACCGGCACCAACCAAAGTAGCAGCATGTAACAATGAACTTACAGGAGTAGGAGCTTCTATAGCATCAGGTAATCAAACATGTAATAAAATTTGTGCACTTTTAGCTATTGAAGCAATTAAATAAGCAATAATTAAATATTTTACAATTTGTTTTTCGTAAAAAACAGATAAACTTGAAATTAAAAATAAATCATCAGAACCAAATAAATAAAAAGTTAAACCTAAAGCAATTAAAAAAAAAGAATCTCCAATTCTATTCAAAAAAACAGCTTTTATAGCACTTTTTCCGGATTGTAATTTAGAGTACCAAAAATTAATCAAGAGATAAGAAGTAATTCCAATACCTTCTCAACCTAAAAATAAAGTTAAAGCATTTTCAGAAACAACAAGAACTAATATAAATCAAGTAAATAAATTTAAATATAAAATAAATCGAGAACTATAGGGATCTTGACTTATATAAAAAATGCTATAAGAATGAACTAAAAAACTAATGAATAAAACAACATAAATAAAAATAGAACTTACTACATCAAAAGTAAAAGTAAAATAACTACCTAGTTCATAAAAATAAATTCATTCACCTAAATCAACTGTAGTAAATATTCCTAAAATTAGAACATCATACAATATAACATGTGCTAATAACAAAGAAACAGCTAATGAAAAAGTAGAGAGATATAAAAATCCTCTAATACCTAAAAAATTTAAGTTTATAGATATAACAAATAATGAAATTAAAGGAAATAACAAAATGATCAAATACATGAAAATAAAAAAAACAATTAAATATTTAACAAACGATAAAAATGTTCATTTCAAGACTTGAACTTGAACTCAATTTAAATTGAAATAGATTTTGAATCTATCGCGTCTACCATTCCGCCAAATAAACAAAATTCAAAATCACTTTATAGTGGTTGAAATAAATTAAAAAAAAAGTTAGTCTATTAAAACTTTATTAGAAACCTTTAAAAATCTAACAATACGAGGCATAAAAAATTTAACAAAAATACTAAAAAAAAATAAATAAAAAAGAAATATACTTATGACTAAAATAGTTCAGTTAGTGAAATCGAATTGAGGCATTAAAAAAAAAAAAAATAGTAAATATTTCACATATTTCAAAAATCAAAAATTTAATAAATTTCACATTTTATCAAGATAGAAACTGACCTATCTTACGATGATCTGAACTCAACTCACGTAGGGCGTTACACAGCGAACAGCTGTACCCTTAACATCAACTTCAACGTTAGGAATGCCCTGAGCCAACATCGAGGTCCTAAACCTTGTTATAAATATGAACTTAAAAACAAGATTAGGCTGTTATCCCTGGTGTGTCTTACTCTAATACTCAAATATTTTTTCTCATAAATTATTTGGTTCACTAATTCAAGCAAATACTACAAAATAATATTTTTCATTTTGTAAATAAAATAAAAATTAGTTATGTTTAATAAGTAATTATTTTCATTTTACTTTGAATTTCTTTGTTATTTAAAAAAAGAAAGCCGTCCCAGCTAAAGTTTTAAATTCAATATGTAAACAAAAAGTTTTAGTATTAAATTTGATTATAAACATAAAAATGAATAAGATAATAAAAAATAATACAAATAAAATTAAAACTAAAGAGACACAGGGTCTTCTCGTCTTTGATAAAATATACTTTGGTACTTTCACCAAAAATATAATTTCTTTGGATTTACAATCAAGACAGTTAAAGAATCATTAACACATTCATACCAGTCACCAATTAAATGACAAATGATTATGCTACCTTAGAACCCTTATAGTTAAGGCTGCTATTTATTTTAATTTTTTTATTCAAACAATCAATTTAAATAAGAAAATCGAAAAACATTGAGCAGTGCGCAATCTTAATACAATAATTTTCATTTTTGCTAAGACCTGTGATTGGGATAGGTAGGTTTTTTAACAGTTTATAAATAATTAACCAAAATCCGCTTAAACTTTCCCCCCCTCAGAACCGTACGTGAAAGTTTCCCTTCATACGGCTCAAGCAAATAATATTTCAAAAACCTTTTTGTAACTTTATATTTTTTTTACTAATATATTATAAAACATTAATAATTTTTTATTGTATTTTAAAACTAAATCATTAATTTTAGTTTAATTAATATTTAATAATTTAGACAAATATTTTAAATAAATTTTTAGTACTTATCTATATTATTAAATATCAATATACGAAAAAAGGCTTGTATTATTCACCTATAATCAAGTCAGCACTTTTTCAAGTTGGTTATAAGAATTTTATTTCTTTACCTATCTTTTACATTACATAAAAGCATTAGCTTTTTGATCTATCTTCTCTCCACTAATTCAATAATTATTTTCAATATATATAATCATCTGATTTAACAGAATTATTGGAGTTATCCTGTTTTAAAATGATTCACTTTAATAGTTATTTAGGACCACACTCTACGCCGACGGTTTAATGCTTCCACGACTAACCTACAAAAAGAAAATTAGTCCTCCGTGAACACCGGTATCAGAGTCTTACCGGTAACTGTATTTACGACGCCTATATGTGTTTGCTTTCACTGTCCATATAACATAGCTTAGCGGTTGATTTTTTTTACTCTAAAAAAATCACCTACATTATCAGTACAGCTTCACACAATTTAGTTACCTTAACTGCATGTGTACTTAAGCTTATCTAGGGAAGTTAGATAGAGGTTACTCTCCTCATTGAATCAAATAAGTTTCCAGGTCGCACTTTTTGCTAAACAGTTGTTCTTTTATTTACAATAGTAAATATAATTTGCCGAGTTCCTTAATTGTAATTATCCCACATCTTTTTAAATTTACTTGTGTCAGATTTAGTACGGTTAAAAGTTTTCCTGTTTAGTTTTTTATAATAAAAAACTAACAATCATTCAAATTAAATTTTAATTTAATTTTTAGAAACCGATTATTTCAAAATACCATAAATTTTTAAGATTTTTAAAAATATTCAATACTCATACTAGCCTTAACTCTATTTAAAATTTTTAATAAGTTTTTATAAAAATATTTCACTACCATAATAAACATTATTTGCGGTTTCGAATCATTACATTTTACATGATAAAATTTAATATAAAAAGGAAATTAAGCTATTACGCACTTAACAATAGATAGCTGCAATTAAGCCCACTTTTGAAAAAATATATTAAATTTTTAATAAAATTCTTAACCAACAATAAGAATTGTTATTCTCTAGACTAGAGTGCTTAACCACAAATAGTCTGCCTTAAATATAAATTAACATTATTTAGTTAGTTTTTAAGATAAAACCAAAAAACAAATAACAGTCAATTTTAATTAAAATAATTATACTAAAATAAAATTTCGTGAAAAACCAGCTATTACAAAATGCGATTCATGTATCGCGGCTACACAAAGTTCATCCGAGCTTTTTGCAACAAACACCGGTTCATACTTATTATTGACTTAGTGTAGATCATTTTGTTTCGGGTTTATATACTTTAGTAATTAATAAAATTAAATAGCAAAAAAACAATTTTGTACACATTTACTAAAGTCTATAACTTGCTAGACCGTTATACAAAAAGTGAATAAAAAAAATTTTATTATCATTATAAAACAGTTTCAAAATGCTTTATTAAATAAAGCTACTTTCTTTGTCAATACTTTTTCACTATTGGTTATACTAAAATTAATAAAAGGAGAATCTTTAAATTCACAACATGTTACTTAAAATAAAAATTATTTTACGGATCTTTAATCCTTTTTAGTTTTCAAATAATTCAAAAATTATTGTTATTATATTCATGTACTAAAATAATTTAATTTCATTACTTTTTTAAAATAAGTGTTTCCATAAAGTTTTTTTAAATAAATATAAATTTATTTAAATTTTCGTTTGCACGACTTTTTAATATACCATAGCATCCACTGTTAAAAAAATAAA